TCTCAGTCTAAGCAGGAGACAATATACTTTGATATTGTTGATCATTCTTTGATTCAAAGCATCATCCCATCTTAATTGAAAAAGTAAATACCTTTTCAAAAAGAAATCTAGTTCTGCTTCCGTATTACTTTTGTATTGTTTTTTTTTTTTAGGTTTTTTTATGTCTGATTCCGAATAATCTTCTTCAATATCTTTTTGTTGGTTTGAGAGAACAGATACAAGATTTCCTTGGTTTTGTGCAATTGATCTAAGATCTCTTTGGCCGATGGATTCTTTTTCTTTTTGATTCTTTAATTCCAATTTTTTTTTTTCATTCGGTGGTATAACCCCTTTTTGCTTTCTATTGGTGTTTTTATTTTCACTAACATTTTCATTTATATTAAAATTTAAAAAAAGTAATTTGCTCGGTATAAACCACGGTTTAATTTTATATGCATTATAAAGTAGTACAAATTCTGGGAAGAACCAAAGTTCCAGATTCGATATAGGACAATTTAGTATTTCTTCATTCATTCCTATCCAATCAAAAAATCTTTTTTTTTTATTAGGTGAATTGATTTCTTGATCTTGATAAATTGTAAGATAAAAAAGATTTTTTTTATCAATTTTATCAATTATTTCATAATTATTAGTCCCGGTCTTAGTATTTTTATTATTGTTGGTATCGATCTTGATCCAAGCCTCAATATTTTTTTTCTTTCTAAGACAAAAATGGATGATTTTCCAATCAAAACATTTTCTATCCGGATTTTTTTCCATATAAATAAGATTACTTTTTCCTAGATAATTTTTGATAGGGATATCTCCTAATACATCAAAAAATTTGCTTTTATATGTGTTGTAATTATAAAAATTTTCTTGATTCTTAGTTAGTTGGAATGGTGATCCGTAAATATATGGATCCCTCTTAGTTTGATAATTAATAGATCTATAAGATAAAAGATTATATCTATAGTATTTTTTAAAATTATCTTTTTGATTTGATAATGAAAATACTTTGTAATCATTTTGTTTTTTGTAATGAATTAATTGGTCTTTTTCATATGAATTTTTTTTGTTTAAATCTTGATTTTGAATTGTACGACATTGATTGATTCTAGTTCGCCATTTTTGTGCTATTAATCTAGACCATCTAATCTGAGAGAAATCGTATTGATATTGATAATGACCTCTTAACCAGGTTTTCCATTGATTTATTCCAGAATTCCGAAATTTCTTATGTCTTAATTCAAAATGAATTATTCCTTGTGTTCCAAAATAATCTTTTATTGAAGTCTTAAGAAAAAAAAATGTTCGGTGATATTTAAGAATAGATTTTAATTTATACAAGTTAAGAACTTGGGTTTGTGATAATTTGTAAAATACATATGCTTGTGACAAGATGGATAAGTCACAAAAATTCTGTGAATTCTTATTACTAATATTATAAAGTGACTTGTTTATAGTCGAAATAAAGTGAATTGTATTTTGATTTGTTTTATTATTATAAATAGATTTATCATAAATAGATTTATCAATAATTTTTTTTGTTGATTCAAAAAAAAATTGTATATTAATTCTGAGAATATTAATGATAGATAGAAGGATCTCTACGTATACCCCCTTAGTCAAAAAAGTAAAAAATTTTAGAAAATAATGTAATTTTCGGATTAATCGAGCGTTTCGTCTTTTTAATATTTGCCAAATATTCTTTGGTGATTCGAATCTTTTAGCATTATAATTTATTTTATTAGGACTAACATTTATTCCCGGAGTCACTTTTTTTTTTTCTTTTGTAATTCTTTCTATTTGATTTCGGATTGTGCTTGTTCTATCAGTCAGATCCTTCATTTTTTTTTCTGTCAATAAATCATTTGTCCAATCTGTAGATTGAGTTCGACTAAAAGATTCATGAATTATCTGATTACGAGTTATAAAATCTTTTTCTTTTTGAGTTTCGCTTGATTTATATACGTCTCTCAATCTAAATAATAGAATTGGATTTACTTTTGAGAGTTCTTTTATTATTTTTTTTAAAAATAGAATGACTTTGATAATCCATTTTTTTGTTTTTTTTGAGATATTTAGAAAAATTTTTGTTCTTTCTTTTAAAACTTTTAGAACTAGAAAATACTTCTTTTTCAATTTTCCAATTTTTTTTTCGAGTTTCTTAAAAATGGGTTCAAAAAAGGAAGGTCGTTTTCGGGGAGAACCAAAAGGAAGTTCCGCTTCCATTCCCCAAACTGTTAAAAAACAAAAATCGTCTTTTTTTTTCATTCGATCCATATGAGAGGGTCCTGGCTTATATCTGTGCCAAGGTTTCAGACAGAAAGGAAATAGGATCTTTATCTGAATGCCGTCTATTAACCAATTTTTAGGAAATTCTGTTTCTGATAATTGAACACCATTATAGGTACATTTAACATGCATTTCTTTATTCCATTCCTTTAAATCCTCCGACCACTCGGGAAATTGAAAGAATAGCATACGTCCAATATTTTTAGCTATTATTAATGAAGGT